CCAATCCACGAAATAAATTGATCCATGGACGGCACCGTTGTGGTAAAGGTCGTAATGCCAGAGGAATCATTACCGCAAGGCATAGAGGGGGAGGTCATAAGCGCCTATACCGTAAAATCGATTTTCGACGGAATCAAAAAGACATATCTGGTAGAATCGTAACCATAGAATACGACCCTAATCGAAATGCATACATTTGTCTCATACACTATGGGGATGGTGAGAAGAGATATATTTTACATCCCAGAGGGGCTCTAATTGGAGATACTATTGTTTCTGGTACAAAAGTTCCTATATCAATGGGAAATGCCCTACCTTTGAGTGCGGTTTGAACTATTGATTTACGTAATTGGAAGTAACCAATTAGGTTTACGACGAAACCTAGAAATCGATCACTGATCCAATTTGACTACCTCTACGGGATAAACCTCAACAGAAAACTGTTGAGTAACGGCAGCAAGTGATTGAGTTCAGTAGTTCCTCATAGAAAATTATTGACTCTAGAGATATGGTAATATGGAGAAGACAAAATTGTTTGAAGCACGCACAGAACCGGAAGCGCCCCTTGTTTCAAAGAGAGGAGGACGGGTTATTCACATTTAATTTGATGGTCAGAGGCAAATTGAAAGCTAAGCAGTGGTAATTAAGACCCCCGGGTGAAAATAGGGATGTCTCCTACGTTACCCATAATATGTGGAAGTATCGACGTAATTTCATAGAGTCATTCGATCTGAATGCTACATGAAGAACATAAGCCAGATGACGGAACGCGGAGACCTAGGATGTAGAAGATCATAACATGAGCGATTCGGCAGATTTGGATTCCTTTTCCATATATCCACTCATGTGGTACTTCATCATACGATTCATATAAGATCCATCTGTCTAGAGATCGTCATATACATCTAGAAAGCCGTATGCTTTGGAAGAAGCTTGTACAGTTTGGGAAGGGGTTTTTTGAGAAAAAAGAAGAATCTACTTCAACCGATATGCCCTTAGGCACGGCCATACATAACATAGAAATCACACGTGGAAGGGGTGGGCAATTAGCTAGAGCAGCGGGTGCTGTAGCGAAACTGATTGCAAAAGAGGGTAAATTGGCCACTTTAAGATTACCATCTGGGGAGGTCCGTTTGGTATCCCAAAACTGCTTAGCAACAGTCGGACAAGTAGGTAATGTTGGGGTGAACCAAAAAAGTTTGGGTAGAGCCGGATCTAAGTGTTGGCTAGGTAAACGCCCCGTAGTAAGAGGGGTAGTTATGAACCCCGTGGACCACCCCCATGGGGGCGGTGAAGGGAAAGCCCCCATTGGTAGAAAAAAACCCGCAACCCCTTGGGGTTATCCTGCGCTTGGAAGAAGAACTAGGAAAAGGAAAAAATATAGTGATAGTTTTATTCTTCGTCGCCGTAAGTAAATACGTAACTAGGAATATGGAAAATTGCATTGCAATAATGCGATGGGCGAACGACGGGAATTGAACCCGCGCATGGTGGATTCACAATCCACTGCCTTGATCCACTTGGCTACATCCGCCCCTTATCCAGCTAAAGGATTTTCTATTTTTTCCACTCATCATTATTCTATTTATTCTGACCTCCATACTTCGATCGAGATAGTGGACATAGGATGCCACTCTTTAAAATGAAAAAAAAGGAGTAATCAGCTGTGACACGAAAAAAAACGAATCCTTTTGTAGCTCGTCATTTATTGACAAAAATCGAAAAGGTCAATATGAAGGAGGAGAAAGAAACAATAGTAACGTGGTCCCGGGCATCTAGCATTCTACCCGCAATGGTTGGCCATACAATCGCGATTCATAATGGAAAGGAACATATACCTATTTACATAACAAATCCTATGGTAGGTCGCAAATTGGGGGAATTCGTGCCTACTCGGCATTTCACGAGTTATGAAAGTGCAAGAAAGGATACTAAATCTCGTCGTTAACTGAATTTAGAATAGAAAGATTCAGAATAAACAAAATTAATAGAATTCAAATAAAGTAAAGGTAGGCGGGGAATAACCTTATTTATGACAAGTTTTAAATTGGTAAAGTATACCCCTAGAATAAAGAAGAAGAAGAATGGGCTACGGAAACTCGCAAGAAAGGTTCCAACTGATCGTCTACTTAAGTTCGAACGAGTTTTCAAAGCACAAAAACGCATACATATGTCTGTTTTCAAAGCACAAAGAGTTCTTGATGAGATTCGATGGCGTTACTATGAGGAAACTGTTATGATACTGAACCTCATGCCTTATCGAGCATCTTATCCCATCTTAAAGTTGATTTATTCAGCAGCAGCAAATGCTACTCATTATAGGGATTTCGACAAAGCGAATTTATTCATAACAAAAGCCGAAGTCAATAGGAGTACTATTATGAAAAAATTTAGACCCCGGGCTCGAGGACGCGGTTATCCTATAAAAAAAACCATGTGTCATATAACAATTGTACTAAATATAGTAAAGAAATCTAAATAACCTTTAGATCAACCTAAGATTTCGATTCCCAGTAAAAAAAAAAAAAAAATAGAATAGAAAAATATGGGACAAAAAATAAATCCACTCGGTTTCAGACTTGGTACAACCCAAAATCACCATTCCTTTTGGTTCGCACAACCAAAAAATTATTCTGAAGGTCTACAAGAAGATAAAAAAATACGGAATTGTATCAAGAACTATATACAAAAGAATAGGAAAAAAAGCTCAAATAGAAAAATAGACTCAGACTCAAGTTCTGAAGTAATTACACATATAGAAATTCAAAAAGAAATCGATACAATTCACGTTATAATTCATATTGGATTCCCCAATTTATTAAAGAAAAAGGGAGCAATCGAAGAATTAGAGAAAGATATCCAAAAGGAAGTGAATTCTGTAAACCGGAGACTTAATATTGCTATCGAAAAAGTTAAAGAACCTTATAGAGAACCTAACATTCTTGCAGAATATATAGCTTTCCAATTAAAAAATAGAGTTTCATTCCGAAAGGCAATGAAAAAAGCCATTGAATTAACTAAAAAAGCAGATATAAAGGGAGTAAAAATCAAAATAGCGGGTCGTCTAGGAGGGAAAGAAATTGCACGTGCCGAATGCATCAAAAAGGGTAGACTTCCCCTCCAAACAATTCGCGCTAAAATTGATTATTGCTGCTATCCAATTCGAACTATCTATGGAGTATTAGGTGTAAAAATTTGGATATTCATAGAAGAAGAATAACTAACCCTGTCTTCTCATTCTGGCCAGTGATAGAATAAAAAAGACAAGAGCCTTTTTTTTCCAAAAATCCCTAAAATAAAAAGAAGAAATTATACCTCTTTCTATAAGATTTAATGAAAATTTATAAATCTTTTAATATAATTGCTATGCTTAGTGTGTGACTCGTTAGTTTTTTCTTTAGGGTCAAAAATGAAAAAAAAAAAAAAATTAACCGAACCCTACTAAAAAAGGAAAAAAACTTAGTAATTAAATATAGAAAATTAACTAATAACCAACCTATTGCTTCGTATTGTCGAGATCCTAACTAAGAAACAGTCACTATGTGAATAAATACATCTATCATAAAAGATCTATCATATAGTTGTAGCAACTGCATTTTTTCTCTAAAAAAGAAACTAGATTCTAGGTTGTGAAACAAAACTAAAGGGATGTGGATAAAAGGAGGGATGATAGATAGAAAGAAGAAGAATAAAAAAGATATAAGATTCCAATGTGTATGGTCTATGAATTACATCATAAAAGGCAATGTGATAAAGCATCAATTCAATATAATAAAATAAAAAAAATAAGAGAGAATTGGAAATCGTAATTTTGAAACAATAAATAAAAATGGAAAGCAATAATAAAGAGTAGCCCCGGTTAATAAAACTGAGAGAATTAACTCGGAAAGTTTAGAAACTCCATTGCAGAATTCAAACCTAACCATTAAAGGAGAAGCTGTGGGAACGACAAAACCTATGACTGCATAGGATTTTTTTTTTATTGAAAAGAATCCTAATACTTCATTGGGTGGGATGGCGGAACAAACCAAAAAAATTGCTTTATTTGATAAGGTTATAAATTAACAAATAAGACAAGAAAGAGTTAATATTCGCCCGCGAAACTTTATTGGATTCGAATACTTTACTATGATTCAATAAAGGTAAAAATAAAGATATTCCTTAAAAAAAAGAGGGATTACATTATCTACAAATATAGAATTTGGATATATTCTAGATCTTCTTTCTTGAATATATATTTCTCTAATTCCGTAATTTTTTTGAATATTATGGAATTAGAGAAATTTGAACGCTTTCTCATTTCATTCGCGAGGAGCTGGATGAGAAGAAACTCTCATGTCCAGTTTTGGAGTAGAGATGGAACTAAGAAAGAACCATCGACTATAACCCCAAAAGAACTAGATTTCGTAAACAACATAGAGGAAGAATGAAGGGAAAATCCTGCCGAGGCAATCGTATTTGTTTTGGTAGATATGCTCTTCAAGTACTTGAACCCGCTTGGATCACAGCGAGACAGATAGAAGCAGGACGAAGAGCAATGACACGATATGCACGTCGTGGTGGAAAACTATGGGTCCGCATATTTCCCGACAAACCTGTTACAATAAGACCCACAGAAACACGTATGGGCTCGGGAAAAGGATCCCCCGAATATTGGGTAGCCGTTGTTAAACCAGGTCGAATACTTTATGAAATGAGCGGAGTATCAGAAACTGTAGCTAGAGCAGCTATCTCCATAGCTGCCAGTAAAATGCCCATACGAAGTCAATTTCTTAGATTAGAGATATAGAACCCAAAAAAGGGGTATTGAAGATAAAAAATCCCGGGTTTTTCCTTCTGGAAAGACAATATTTCTTTCATCCCTTTGCAGTGAATGAAATAACAAATCGAAATCCAAATAATATGATTCAACCTCAGACCCTTTTAAATGTAGCGGATAACAGTGGAGCTCGAAAATTGATGTGTATTCGAGTCATAGGCGCTGCTGGTAATCAGCGATATGCTCGTATTGGTGATGTTATTGTTGCTGTAATCAAAGACGCAGTGCCCCAAATGCCTCTAGAAAGATCTGAAGTAATTCGAGCTGTAATTGTACGTACATGTAAAGAATTCAAATGTGAAGACGGTATAATAATACGCTATGATGACAATGCAGCAGTTATCATTGATCAAAAAGGAAATCCAAAAGGAACTCGGGTTTTTGGCGCGATTGCCGAAGAATTGAGAGAATTGAATTTTACTAAAATAGTTTCATTAGCTCCTGAAGTATTATAAATACTAATAGACCAGATATAGATCAAAGAAAAAATTAGTAGATTGTGTTTTTACGTATATGCTTTAAAATCCAAAATGAAAAGAAAAAGGAAAACATGTTGATTATCTAAAAATTAGGAGGAACCTAGAATTAGAGTCTTATGGGCAAGGACACTATTGCTGATTTACTAACCTCTATAAGAAACGCAGACATGAGTAAAAAAGGAACTGTTCGAGTAATATCTACAAATATTACCGAAAACATTGTTAAAATACTTCTACGAGAGGGTTTTATTGAAAGTGTTCGGAAACATCAAGAAAGTAACAGATATTTCTTGGTTTCAACTTTGCGACATCAAAAGAAAAAGACTAGAAAGGGAATATATAGAACTAAAACCTTTTTAAAACGTATCAGCCGACCTGGCTTACGAATTTATGCTAACTATCAAGGAATTCCTAAGGTTTTGGGCGGAATGGGAATTGCTATTCTTTCTACTTCTCAAGGTATAATGACAGATCGAGAAGCTCGACTAAACAGAATTGGGGGAGAAGTCTTATGTTATATATGGTAATGGCCCCGCCTATAGTACCCGAATTCTATCTCGAACTTCCTATCTTTCTATTTTTATTTTCAAAATAGGAGAAAAAAAATATGAGAGAAAAAAAAAACCCGAGAGAAGCAAAAGTTACTTTCGAAGGTTTAGTTACGGAAGCCTTACCCAACGGAATGTTCCGAGTTCGCTTAGAGAATGACACCATCATCCTGGGCTATATTTCAGGAAAAATCCGGTCCAGTTCTATACGAATACTGATGGGGGATAGGGTCAAAATTGAAGTAAGTCGTTATGATTCAAGCAAGGGACGTATAATTTATAGACTTCCCCATAAGGATTCGAAGCGTACCGAAGACTCGAAGGATACTGAAGATTTGAAGGATACCAAAGATTCAAAGGATTAGGTTTTCTAGGATAATAAATTCGAAATTTCTAAATTTAAGTGAAGAGGCTGCTTATTTTTTCCAAAAGAGTAGATTCATAGTTTAAGAAAGGAATACCTAAATATGAAAATAAGAGCTTCCGTTCGTAAAATTTGTACAAAATGTCGACTGATTCGTAGGCGTGGGCAAATTAGAGTCATTTGTTCCAATCCGAAGCATAAACAAAGACAGGGGTAATCTTTCAAAAAAGGAGCTTTCCTTTCTAAAAAGGAAAAAAAGTACCCACAAAAATGTCCAAATTCCAAATAAAAAAATAAAAGTAAAGGATATATTTAACCCTGAAACGGATATCTTTGTATTTTTTTCTTTTTGTTATTTCTAACTCATATTTATGAGATAATAAAATATGACAAAAGCTATACCAAAAATAGGTTCCCGTAAGAGAGTGCGTATTGGTTTGCGTAGGAATGCCCGTTTTAGTTTACGAAAGAGTGCACGTAGAATAACAAAAGGAGTTATTCATGTTCAAGCCAGTTTCAACAATACCATTATAACTGTTACAGACCCGCAAGGTCGGGTGGTTTTCTGGTCCTCCGCAGGTACTTGTGGATTCAAAAGCTCAAGAAAAGCATCACCCTATGCCGGTCAAAGAACAGCAGTAGATGCTATTCGTACGGTGGGTTTGCAACGAGCAGAAGTTATGGTAAAAGGGGCTGGTAGCGGAAGAGATGCCGCATTACGAGCCATTGCTAAAAGTGGTGTACGGTTAAGTTGTATACGCGATGTAACACCTATGCCACATAATGGATGTCGACCTCCTAAAAAAAGACGTCTGTAAAAGAATGAAACTGCTTTCAAGAGAAATAAATGAGTCAATGATCAAATAAATACTAGTCTATTATGGTTCGAGAGGAGGTAACAGGATCCACCCAAACACTACAGTGGAAGTGTGTTGAATCAAGAGTAGATAGTAAGCGTCTTTATTATGGTCGTTTCATTCTGTCCCCACTTAGAAAAGGTCAAGCAGATACTGTCGGTATTGCCTTGCGAAGAGCTTTACTTGGAGAAATCGAAGGAACATGTATCACACGCGCAAAATTTTTGAATGTGCCACACGAATATTCTACAATAGTAGGTATTGAAGAATCTATACAAGAAATTTTACTAAATTTGAAAGAAATTGTATTGAGAAGTAATCTCTATGGAGTTAGAGATGCATCAATTTGTGTCAAAGGTCCTAGATACATAACCGCTCAAGATATAATCTTACCGCCTTCCGTCGAAATCGTTGATATGACACAACCTATAGC